TCATACTTACGTGCATTATTAACCACTCGGATTGGAGAGCAGGTACTAATATTTTGGATTCGTGTATTTCAGTTAAAAGACCTGAAGTAGCAAAACCCTGGGTAAAAATAGCACTTGGTCCAATTATTGTGCTTAGAAGATTTTGATTTTTTTTGAAATACGGGACTATATGAATCAGGGAAAAACTCCATGAAAGGAAGATTAATGATTCATATAAATCACTTAGTGGAAAATGTCCCGAATAAACCCAACGAGTAACTAATAATCCTGTTATACAGGAAAAAGTCATTATCATCCCCTTTTCGGATGAATCATATAGTTTTACGATTTCATCGACTAAAAAAGTTATGAAATAAATTGTAATTACAATTGAAACAATCGAAAAAGAAATATGAGTTAATATATGCTCTAAAGTTGAAAATATCATAATTTTTTTTAAGGAGTCCCATAATTATAAAAAGGAAATCGGAAATTGAATTCATTATAGGATCTATTTACTTTTTTTAGGAGATGACATGCCGCCACTCGGACTCGAACCGAGATGCTCTAGCACTGCTTCCTAAGAGCAGCGTGTCTACCAATTTCACCATAGCGGCTTGTCTTGAATTCATAATACCCTATGAATAAGCAATCGTCTAGATTTAAGAATTAAATTGTTGCAATATTTTTTAGGAAAGATTCAAATTGATGAATAAAAATTCGTTCAAATAGGTATTTGAAGGTTCATTATTTGAATTTAGGGTCTTAGTTTTAGTGTGTATTTTAGACTCTCCTCGACTTGAACTCTTGGAAAACTAGATAGTCCAACTATGAATTAAGGGATAGAACCCCCCCCCCAAAAAAAAAACATTTTTGTTTTGTTTTAATGAACTGTTTTTGATTTATTTGATTTCAAACATCGAAACCAAAAAATCCATTTTATCAATGAACAAAAAAATTTTGGATCAGTAAAAATTGACACATATTTATCCAAAAAAATTTGTTAAGTGTTTTTGAGTGGATTGATGGCAATAAATATATGGGAGTCTATATAGGAATTCATAGAAAATCCAAAAAGAAGAAAGTTGCACAAAAAGGTTTAGAATTTTAATCAATTAGTTTCAATGATTTTGATTTTTGACTCGCCTTTCTATAGAAAAAACGTGGATCTAGAGAAAAAAGGTATATTATTGTTTATATTATTGTAAGAAACAGGCTGATGGGGAAAATAATACTCCCCACCTTGTAAATGAGAAAATATACTAAAAAGACAATTACATATCTTATGTTTTTTTGTCAAAAAAAAGGATTCTTTTTTTTTTTTTTTGAATTCAGTACGGTAAAGAGAAAAATCCTTATTCTAATTCTAAGAGCGAAACAAATTCCATTTCCTATTGATTAACTCAACAGGGAATGGAAAGCGGGAATTTTATTTTCGAAACGAAATGAGTCAATTTTTGAGTCAAGCCGATTCAGATTATTGTAACATGTTATGTTTTATTTCTTATTTTATTTGTTTGTTGCACAAAAAAACTTTTGGAATTCCCGGTAGAAATAGATTTCCCTAAGGAAAACGCTTTTAACGCTGCCCAATACCCCTTCCTTTTCCAAAAATTTTTACGAATACGCTTTTTTGATGCAGAAGTACGTTTTTTTGGAACTGCCATTTAAATAAAAATTAAGAGATTACTCATTGGTATAGCTGGATGTGAAAGACATCTATTGTTCAAAAGAAATTTGCGCTTTGCCAATTCATTATGTATTTCTTTTCTAGATAATATTTTTGATTCTAAAATCAAAAAGAATACATAAGATGCGTGAAAGATATGGGAAAATCACATAAACTATTTTTATTACTAAAAAAAAAAAAGAATATTCTTTTTTTTTAGTAACTTGTCAAATTCGCGAAAAATATGCCTAATTTAACTTGAATTTGAAAGTTCGAAGGAGACTAGTAATTAATCTGCTTTTTTCATATGATTTGACCAATTGTAACTTCTTGATTTGAATATTTGAAGTATTTAGCAGAAACTTCTAAAGAATAAGTATAAAAAGAAATAAAAATTCAAAAATTCTATTTCTATTTAAGTTATTAAGTTAGTGCATATCTTTATTTTTTTATTGACTCCTTTCAAAAAGAGGTAAGATCCGGTGAATCGGAAACAATTAATATTAATTAAGAATTAAAAAACTTTTTTTATGGAACAGACATATCAATATGCGTGGATCATACCTTTCCTTCCACTTCCAGTTCCTATGTTAATAGGAGTAGGACTTCTTCTTTTTCCGACAGCAACAAAAAATCTCCGTCGTATGTCGGCTTTTTCGAGTATTTTATTGTTAAGTATAATCATGATTTTTTCAACTAATCTGGCTATTCAGCAAATAAAAAGCAGTTCTATCTATCAATATGTATGGTCTTGGACCCTCGATAATGATTTTTCTTTAGAATTCGGCTACTTGATCGATCCACTTACTTCTATTATGTCAATGTTAATCACTACTGTTGGAATTATGGTTC